GCTTTTGTAGCTTATTAAAGCGCGGCACTGAAGATGCCGAGATAGATATAATAATCTCGTAAGCACAAGACTTGGTCCTAATCTTATTATTAATTTAAATTATATTTACACATGCAAGTTTCAGCACACCAGTGAGAATGCCCCTAACCTCAATAGAGGCCGGGGAGCCGGTATCAGGCACAAGCCCAAAACACCTTGCTAAACCACACCTTCACAGGAAATCAGCAGTGATTAATATTGAATATTAGCGTAATCTTGATTCAGTAATAACTTATAGGGTCGGTAAATCTCGTGCCAGCCACCGCGGTTATACGAGAGACTCAAATTAATATTTGCGGCCAAAAGGGCAGTTAAAGATCTCAAATAGCATTAAAAATTTTCAAGGCTGTTATACGCAATAGAAAATTATAAACACACATGCTACCAACCTTGAATCTGCTACAGTTAAGAAACAAACTGGGATTAGATACCCCACTATGCCTAACCTTAAACAAGGAACACCCGCCAGAGCACTACGAGCAACAGCTTAAAACTCAAAGGACTTGGCGGTACTCTACACCCACCCAGAGGAGCCTGTTCTATAATCGATACCCCCCGATAAACCTCACCATCCCTTGCTAATACAGCCTATATACCACCGCCCTCAGCCTACCTTTAAAGGGGAGAGAAGTGAGCAAAATAATTTTAAATAAAAAAGTCAGGTCAAGGTGTAGCATATGAGAAGGAAAGAAATGGGCTACATTTTCTAAACAGAAAATACGGAATGCTCAATGAAACAGAGCAAAAAGGAGGATTTGGAAGTAAAAATAAAAAAGAGTGTTATCTTAAACCAGGCAATAGAGCACGCACACACCGCCCGTCACCCTCTTTAAACTCAAACAACCTAAATAAAAAAACTACTGTAAAAGAAGAGGAAAGTCGTAACATGGTAAGTCTACCGGAAGGTGGCCTTGGATACATGACATAGCTTAACTAAAGCATTTTGCTTACACCAAAAAAATATCTATTAACATAGATTGTTATGAATAGAAGCCCTAGCCTACAACCAATAATCTTATATTTAATAAATAAACCATTTTAACACGTTAGTATGGGAGACAAAAAACATAACAGCGCAATAAATAAAGTACTGTAAAGGAAAGATGAAATAGAAATGAAATAAACCAAAAAAATATAAAGAAGCAAAGACTAAAACCTTTACCTTTTGCATAATGGTCTAGCAAGTCTAACCCCACACAAAGAACTTAGTGGGAACCCCCGAAACCAAACGAGCTACTTCGAAGCAGCAAATGAGCAAACCCGTCTCTGTAGCAAAAGAGTGGGAAGACTTCAAAGTAGAGGTGAAAAGCCTAACGAGTCTGGATATAGCTGGTTACTTGAGAATGAATTTTAGTTCAGCTAAAAGCATTAAATCATAAAAGGAAAGCTTTTATCATAACCAATTGAGGTACAGCTCAATTAGTAAGGGGAACAACCCCTATAAATAAATAAAGATTATAATTTTTAAAGGAAATAGTCAAGTAGGCCTAATAGCAGCCACCTAGAAAGCGTCACAGCTCAACTTAAACATACTAATAATTTTAATAAAAAAATCTAAATTTACTACAAAAATCAAGTCACTCTAAAAATAGAAATATTACTACTAGAATAAGTAACAAGAAAACACTCTCTTAATATAAGTGTAAATCAGAACGGAATAACCACTGATAATTAACATGCAAATATTATAAATATATTTTATATTTAAACCACCGTTAACCCAACACAGGAATATTTAAGAAAACAAAATGCCTAGGAAGGAACTCGGCAAACAATAGCTTCGCCTGTTTACCAAAAACATCGCCTACTGATATTTTAACATAGTAGGTACTGCCTGCCCAGTGACTTCCTGTTTAACGGCCGCGGTATTATGACCGTGCAAAGGTAGCGTAATCACTTGTCTATTAAATCTAGACCAGTATGAATGGCAAAACGAAAGCTCATCTGTCTCCCTAAGCCAGTTAGTGAAATTGATTTTCCCGTGCAGAAGCGGGAATATAAATATAAGACGAGAAGACCCTATGGAGCTTTAAACCTACGTTAACTACTACAATAAAAATTTAAATGTAGACGTAATTTAAGATTTTAGGTTGGGGCGACCACGGAGGATAAATAAACCCCCGAGAATAAAGCCTGGAGAGACATCTCTAGCCAACAATAATGTTAATATATTGACCCAGTAGCTGATCAACGAACCAAGTTACCCTAGGGATAACAGCGCAATCCCTTCAAAAAGTCCTTATTGACGAAGGGGTTTACGACCTCGATGTTGGATCAGGACCCCCAAATGGTGCAGCAGCTATTAAAGGTTCGTTTGTTCAACGATTAAAGTCCTACGTGATCTGAGTTCAGACCGGAGTAATCCAGGTCAGTTTCTATCTATAAACAAGATTTTCTAGTACGAAAGGACCGAAAAAATAAGGCCTATAAAAATTTTAAGCCTTCTCATAAATCTCTAAATAAAATAAAGAGATTGCTGAGAAAATATGAGCCCAATAAAAGGGTTTATTAGGGTGGCAGAGCCTGGTAATTGCAAAAGACCTAAAACCTTTATACCGAGGGTTCAAATCCCACCCCTAATTATGAATACACTAAATTACATTATTAACCCTATTTTATATGTAATTCCTGTACTATTAGCAGTAGCATTTTTAACACTTTTAGAGCGAAAAGTACTAGGTTATATACAACTACGTAAAGGACCAAATATTGTTGGCCCAATAGGACTAATACAACCAATCGCAGACGGCTTAAAATTATTTATTAAAGAACCAGTTCGACCATCAACATCATCACAGGCTATATTCATAATTGCACCAACAATAGCCTTAACACTAGCATTATTAATTTGAATTCCGCTGCCACTCCCAAATATTCTATCAAACATAAACCTAGGAATTCTATTCATGCTTGCCCTATCTAGCCTAGCTGTCTACTCTATTCTTGGATCGGGTTGGGCCTCAAATTCAAAATATGCACTGATTGGTGCCCTACGAGCAGTAGCACAAACAATCTCATATGAAGTTACACTAGGATTAATTATCCTTTGTCTTATTTTATTAACAGGAGGTTTTATATTAATTAACTTTAACACGACACAAGAACATATATGATTCTTAATATCAACATGACCGCTAGCTGGAATATGGTTTATTTCTACACTAGCCGAAACAAACCGAGCCCCATTTGACCTGACAGAAGGAGAATCAGAACTAGTATCAGGGTTCAATGTAGAATATGCCGGAGGCCCATTTGCCTTGTTCTTTCTAGCCGAATATGCAAATATTTTAATAATGAACGTCTTATCAATAATTATATTTTTAGGCACCACTTTTATTCATGCACAACCAGAACTATCAACTGCAAGTATAATTATAAAGGCCTCAATACTAACAATTATCTTCTTATGAGTACGAGCCTCTTATCCGCGGTTTCGATATGATCAACTTATACACCTGTTATGAAAAAATTTCCTACCACTCACCATTGCAATAACTTTACTTCACTTAGCACTCCCAATTATAATAGCAAGCTTACCCCCAATACCTTAGGACATGTGCCAGAAAATATGGTTTACCTTGATAGGGTAATTTATAGAGACTAACCCCTCTCATTTCCTCCCCTAAAAAAACAGGACTTGAACCTGCCCCATGAAAATCAAAACTTCAAGTGCACCCTCTACACCACTTTTTAGTAAGATAAGCTAAACAAGCTTTTGGGTCCATACCCCAAAAATGTCGGTTAACCCCTTCTCTTATTAATGAACCCATACGCCATATCTGTTTTACTATCAGGACTATCTACAGGATCAATTCTAACCATAATAAGCAATCACTGATTTCTTGCTTGAGTAGGCCTAGAAATTAATACACTTGCTATTATTCCACTAATATCAAAAATACACCATCCGCGGGCAACGGAAGCCGCTACAAAATATTTCTTAACACAAGCCGCAGCCTCAGCCCTACTTCTATTTGCTACAACAATAAATGCCTGACAAACAGGAGAATGAACAATCATTAATATACAAACAACTACTCCTACCATAATATTAACAACCTCCTTAATAATAAAACTAGCAGTAGCCCCATTTCATTTATGATTAACAGATATTATACAAGGCCTTGATTTAATAACATGCCTAATCCTGTCAACCTGACAAAAAATTGCCCCAATGGCTATTCTTTTGCAAACTTCCTCAGAAATAAACCACACGCTTATAATTTTAATAGGATCACTATCAATTATTGTTGGCGGGTGAGGCGGGTTAAATCAACCTCAACTTCGAAAAATAATAGCCTATTCATCAATTGCTCACCTTGGGTGAATAATTATTGTAGTATCTTACTCACCACAACTAGCCTTACTAAACTTATGAGTATACTTATTTATAACCTCATCAATATTTTTAATAATAGAAAATACTTATTCAACTAGCATTAATAAAGCAGCCGCCTCCTGAATAAAAAATCCACCACTAACCTTAATATTTATAGTTACACTCATAGCACTAGGAGGATTACCACCAACATCCGGATTCCTACCAAAATGATTAATCCTAGAAGAAATTATTAAACAAAACATGGCACCTATTGCCACAACAGCCGCCATCTCATCACTACTAAGCCTATTCTTCTACCTTCGCCTATCGTATATAACCTCACTTACTACCCCTCCAACCCCATCTAACTCTAAAATACCATGACGATTTTTCTTACGCCCAAACAAAGCAACAGCAATAACAATTATACTTTCAACCACATTACTCCCTATTTCACCAACAGTAATTAATATATTTTAAAGATTTAGGATAATAAAACCGAGAGCCTTCAAAGCTTTAAATAGAAACCACATATTTCTAATCTTTGACATAAGATCTGTAAGACTTTATCTTACATCAAATGAATGCAACCCATGTACTTTAATTAAGCTAAGACCTTACTAGATTAGAAGGCTTCTATCCTACACCCTTTTAGTTAACAGCTAAACACCCATTATAGGCTTTAATCTACTTCTCCCGCTGTGGGGGGGGGGGGAAGCGGGAGAAGCCCCGGCAGATTCATCTGCGCTTTAAAATTTGCAATTTTAGGTGCCGGACACCACGGGACTGATAAGAAAAGGCGCGCTGCCTTTATAACCGAGGCTACAACTCGGCACCTATTTCGGACACCTTACCTGTGATAATTACCCGATGACTTTTTTCAACAAATCATAAAGATATTGGCACCCTCTATTTAGTATTTGGTGCCTGAGCCGGGATGGTGGGAACAGCCCTAAGCCTCCTGATTCGCGCAGAACTAAGCCAGCCTGGAGCTCTACTAGGAGACGATCAGATTTATAATGTTATTGTCACCGCCCACGCCTTCGTAATAATTTTTTTTATAGTTATACCAATTATGATCGGAGGATTTGGAAACTGATTGTTGCCTTTAATAATTGGGGCCCCTGATATGGCTTTCCCTCGAATAAATAATATAAGCTTCTGGTTACTTCCGCCATCGTTTTTATTACTCCTCGCCTCTTCTATAGTAGAAGCGGGCGCCGGCACTGGGTGAACAGTATATCCACCACTTGCCGGTAATATAGCTCACGCTGGCGCCTCAGTAGATTTGACCATCTTTTCTCTTCACCTAGCAGGGGTATCTTCAATCCTAGGCGCAATTAATTTTATCACGACCTCTATTAACATAAAACCTCCATCTATATCGCAATATCAAACACCATTGTTTGTTTGATCAGTATTGATTACTGCTATCCTTTTATTATTATCCCTACCAGTATTAGCTGCCGGAATCACAATGTTGTTAACAGATCGAAACCTTAATACTACATTTTTTGACCCTGCAGGCGGTGGAGACCCGGTACTCTATCAACACCTATTCTGGTTTTTTGGCCACCCTGAGGTCTACATTTTAATTCTACCGGGGTTCGGAATAATTTCACATATTGTGACATACTACTCAGCCAAAAAAGAACCGTTTGGATATATAGGCATAGTTTGGGCAATGATATCCATTGGACTTCTAGGGTTTATTGTTTGAGCTCACCACATGTTTACAGTAGACCTTAACGTAGACACACGAGCTTACTTTACTTCTGCAACAATAATTATTGCAATCCCTACTGGCGTAAAAGTATTTAGCTGACTAGCAACCATGCATGGCGGATCAATTAAATGAGATGCTGCTATACTATGAGCCCTAGGCTTTATTTTTCTTTTTACAGTAGGAGGACTAACAGGTATTGTATTAGCCAACTCCTCACTAGATATTGTGTTACACGATACATATTATGTGGTAGCCCATTTTCACTATGTCTTATCAATAGGCGCCGTATTTGTAATTATAGGCGGATTTGTGCACTGATTCCCACTTTTCTCAGGGTACACACTTCACTCAGCATGAACAAAAATCCACTTTGGAGTTATATTCCTTGGGGTCAATTTAACCTTTTTCCCGCAACATTTCCTAGGCTTAGCCGGAATGCCTCGACGATACTCAGACTACCCGGACGCATATACCATGTGAAACACAGTATCATCAATTGGATCACTCATTTCACTAACAGCTGTAATTATGATAATATTTATTGTATGAGAGGCCTTTGCATCTAAACGAGAAGTACTAACCACCGAGCTTAACATAACTAACGTAGAATGACTTCAAGGATGTCCTCCTCCATACCACACATTTGAAGAGCCGTCATATGTGCAAATACATACAAGAAAGGGAGGAATCGAACCCCCATAGTTTAATTTCAAGTTAAATACATACTTATCTGCCACCTTCTTAGATGTTAGTAAAATATTACGAGGTCCTGTCACGACTTAATTATTAGTTAAACCTAATACATCTACATGGCACACCCATCTCAACTGGGATTTCAAGACGCAGCATCACCAATTATAGAAGAACTTTTACATTTTCATGATCACGCCTTAATAGCAGTATTTTTGATTAGTACTATGGTACTCTATATTATTACTACTATAATATCAACAAAATTAACAAACACTAATGCAATGGACGCCCAAGAGATTGAAATAGTATGAACCATTATGCCAGCTATTATTCTTATTGTAATTGCACTACCATCATTGCGAATCTTATATTTGATAGATGAAGTAAATGATCCACACCTTACAGTAAAAGCAATTGGACACCAATGATATTGAAGCTACGAGTTTACTAATTATGAAAACCTAGCATTTGACTCTTATATGACCCCAACACAAGACCTCCTTCAAGGACAATTCCGCCTATTAGAAGTAGATAATCGAATAGTTGTACCAATAGAAGCCCCAATTCGAATATTAATTTCCGCCGAAGATGTTTTACACTCATGAGCCGTCCCCTCTATAGGAATTAAAACTGATGCAATTCCAGGCCGACTAAATCAGACCACATTCATTGCATCACGCCCAGGGGTTTTCTTTGGGCAATGCTCAGAGATTTGTGGGGCTAACCATAGCTTTATACCGATTGTAGTGGAAGCCACTTCACTTGCACACTTTAAAGACTGATCTTCCAACATACTAGAATCATCACTAAGAAGCTTTTATGACAAGCAACAGCCTTTTAAGCTGTAGTAGGTGACACCAACCACCCTTAATGATATGCCTCAGCTAAACCTAGCCCCATGATTCTATATTTTAATTATGTCCTGACTTGTATACCTAATAGTATTACCAAAAACAGGAAATATAAAAACACCAAATAACCCAACAGATAAGTATAATCAAGAAACCCCAAACCACTGAAACTGACCATGAACCTAAGCTTTTTTAACCAATTTGAGAGCCCAACGCTAATAGGGGCACCATTAATTATTTTAGCCTTATTATATCCGACACTACTTTTTTTTATATCAAACCAGTGACTTGGAAGTCGAACCCAATCACTACAACTCTGGTTTTCTAATAACTTTACAAAACAATTAATATCACCACTAAACAAAGCAGGTCACAACTGATCATTAATTTTAACTTCATTAATTTTATTATTAATATCTATTAATCTTTTAGGACTATTACCATATACCTTCACACCAACTACACAGTTATCAATAAATTTAGGATTAGCGGTCCCTCTATGATTATCCACAGTATTAATAGGCTTGCGACGTCAAACAACAGTAGCATTAGGCCATCTTTTACCGGAAGGAACTCCAACCCTTTTAATTCCAATTCTAATTATAATTGAAACAATTAGTCTGTTTATCCGACCATTAGCCCTCGGTGTTCGACTTACAGCAAACCTAACAGCAGGACACCTATTAATTCAACTTATTTCAACCGCTGTATTCGTCTTACTCCCTCTAATACCTATGATTGCCACTTTATCACTGATTATTCTATTACTTCTTACAATTCTAGAAATTGCGGTCGCAATAATCCAAGCCTACGTCTTTGTTTTATTAATTAGTCTTTATTTACAAGAAAATTTATAATGGCACACCAAGCTCATGCTTTCCACATAGTAGACCCTAGCCCTTGACCACTTACAGGAGCCATTGCAGCACTATTGTTAACGTCAGGCCTTGCAATATGATTTCATTTTGGAATAATAACACTTATAAACCTGGGACTTATTGTTATAATTTTAACAATAGTTCAATGATGACGAGACATCGTGCGTGAAAGTACTTTCCAAGGACATCACACTCAACCAGTTCAAAAAGGACTTCGATACGGTATAATTTTATTTATTACATCAGAAGTATTATTTTTTTTTGGCTTCTTTTGAGCCTTCTACAACTCAAGCTTGGCTCCAACCTTTGAACTAGGAGAAACCTGACCACCAATTGGAATTGTTCCATTAGACCCGTTCGAAGTACCACTACTTAATACAGCAGTACTTCTTGCATCTGGGGTAACAGTGACTTGAACACACCATAGCATTATAGAAGGTGACCGAAAAGAAGCTATTCAATCATTATTTTTAACTATCACCCTCGGACTATATTTTACAGCACTTCAAGCCATAGAATACTACGAGGCCCCATTCTCAATCGCAGACGGCGTGTACGGGTCAACCTTTTTTGTGGCAACAGGATTTCACGGATTACACGTAATTATTGGCTCCATATTCTTACTAGTCTGTCTTTTACGACAAGTTAATTTTCACTTTACATCAGGTCATCACTTCGGGTTTGAGGCCGCAGCTTGATACTGACACTTTGTTGATGTAGTCTGATTATTCCTTTATGTATCAATCTACTGATGAGGGTCATGTCTTTTTAGTATAAAAATATAAATGACTTCCAATCATTTGATCCTAGATAACCTAGGAAAAGACAATGAACATTATTACGATACTTTTAATTACATTAATTCTGTCTTCCATTTTAATCACTGCTGGATTCTGATTGCCAATTAGCACATCTAGCGCAGAAAAAACATCTCCATACGAATGCGGATTTGACCCACTCGGATCAGCCCGATTACCGTTTTCAATTCGATTTTTTCTGGTTGCTATTTTATTTCTTCTTTTCGACCTAGAAATTGCCCTTCTACTTCCAACACCATGAGCAACACAAGAAACCACATCAAGCACACTTTTTTTATCAGCCATTATTCTTACCATATTAACCGCAGGTCTATGGTATGAGTGAGTACATGGTGGCCTAGAATGAGCAGAATGGGTATTTAGTCTAAAAAGACTGTTGATTTCGACTCAACCAAATCTGGTACGACCCCAGAAACACCTAATGTCCCCCACATTATTTATGCTGTGCTCAATATTCTTAGTTAGCATCTCTGGTCTAGCACTACACCGAACACACCTTCTTTCAGCATTATTATGCCTTGAGGGAATAATATTAGCGCTATTTTTAATGATATCGCTATGAACAAAACAATCAGAAACAATATTATACTTTTCTATTCCAATATYTATGTTAACATTATCAGCATGCGAGGCAGGAACAGGATTATCCTTAATAGTTGCAACCACCCGTACACATAACACAGACCATTTAAAAAATCTTAATCTACTACAATGTTAAAAATCTTTATCCCAACAACTATACTTATTTTAACAATCTGAATATCACCCACTAAATGAATGTGAACTAATATTATTACTAGTAGCTTAATTATTGCTATAATAAGCTTAAATATATTTATTCTTCCATCAGAAATAATAATTATAACTAATAAGTATTTTGGGGTAGACTGTATCTCTTCCCCCCTTTTAACACTGACCTGCTGACTAACACCACTAATAATTTTAGCAAGTCAAAATCACTTAAAAAACAACCCAATTAACCGCCAACAAATATATTTATCAATATTTGTAATATTACAGATAGCTTTAATCCTAGCTTTCTCGTCAACTGAACTAGTATTTTTTTATATAGCCTTTGAGGCGACCCTAATCCCAACTCTAATTATTATTACCCGATGAGGTAATCAAACAGAACGATTAAATGCAGGAACATATTTTCTATTTTATACGCTTCTAAGCTCATTACCACTTCTTATCTCTTTATTATACCTTTCCATAACTATAAATACTATCTCAGTCAACCTCTTAAATATTATACCAGAAATTAATACTGGTAATAAAATTTTATGATTAGGCTGTCTTACAGCATTTATAGTTAAAATACCATTATACGGCGCTCACTTATGACTACCTAAAGCCCATGTTGAAGCCCCTGTGGCAGGATCTATAATTTTGGCAGCAGTATTACTTAAACTAGGCGGATATGGTATTATTCGAATTACCATATTATTTACCCCATCAACAGAAGTGTCTTATCCTTTTATTATTCTAGCACTCTGAGGCATTATAATAACCGGCCTTATTTGTACCCGACAAACCGACCTAAAATCATTAATTGCCTACTCATCAGTTAGTCACATAGGATTAGTAGTGGCTGCCGCCCTCATCCAAACTACATGAAGCTTTACTGGGGCAGTTATCCTAATAATTTCACACGGGTTAGTCTCATCCGCCCTATTTTGTTTAGCAAATACAAATTATGAACGAACCTATAGCCGAGCAATACTTCTTGCCCGCGGGCTACAAACAATATTACCTCTTATATCCGCCTGATGATTAATTTTTAATTTGTTAAACATAGCCCTGCCACCAACAACAAACCTCTGAGGAGAGTTAGTTATCATAGTGTCACTTTTTAACTGATCACCATGAACAATTTTAATTACAGGCCTAGGCACCCTTATTACCGCCTCCTACACACTACACATATTTACTACTACACAACGAGGAAAATTACCACAACACTTAGAATTTATAACTCCAACCTTCTCCCGAGAACACTGCCTGATAACAATACACCTACTCCCTATAATTTTACTTATATTTAAACCGGAACTCATCTCAGGCGGCTTTTCATGTATGCATGATTTAAATAAAAATACTAGATTGTGACTCTAGATATGAAAGTTAACCCTTTCTGCAAACCGAGAAGAAATGATACACAGAGACTGCTAACCATCTGACCCGCGGTTAAATTCCACGATCTTCTCACTTTTATAGGACAATAGTTACTCCACCAACCTTAGGAGCTGGACCCCTAGGTGCAAACCCTAGTAAAAGTTATGGACTTCATATTAATTTTTAACTCTTCGACAATCCTCTCTTTAACTCTAATACTTATTCCACTTATTAAAGTAAAACAAAAAAACTGACACATCAAAGTGAAAACATCAATTAAATTATCTTTTATTATTAGTATACTACCATTACTTATTTATCTTAATCAAGGCATTGAATCTAAAATTACTAATATTAACCTAATAACCATTTACAACTTCAATATTTCACCAAGCATTAAAATAGACCTGTACTCAACTATATTTTTACCAACAGCCTTATTTGTAGCATGAGCAATTTTAGAATTTGCTATCTGATATATGCACTCCGATTCAATAATTAACCGATTCTTTAAATATCTTCTTCTATTCCTAACAGCTATAATAATCCTAATTACATCAAATAATTTATTTCAACTATTTATCGGCTGAGAGGGGGTAGGAATCATATCTTTTCTACTGATCGGATGATGACACGCCCGACCAGATGCCAATGCCGCCGCCATACAAGCTGTCATATATAACCGAGTAGGAGACATCGGACTTATCATTACCATGACTTGATTAGCAATTAATACAAACTCATGAGAAATACAACAAGTATTTCTAACTTTAAACAAAAATGAAGCCTTACTACCACTACTAGGACTAATTCTAGCCGCAACAGGAAAGTCTGCACAATTTGGCCTCCACCCATGACTACCGTCAGCTATAGAAGGACCTACCCCTGTTTCAGCCCTATTACACTCTAGCACAATAGTGGTAGCTGGCATTTTTCTTTTAATTCGATTCCAACCATTACTTGAACAAAACACAACTTCTTTAATAATTTGCTTGTGCTTAGGGTCACTTACAACCCTGTTCACGGCCACCTGTGCCCTAACACAAAACGACATTAAAAAAATTGTGGCATTTTCTACATCAAGTCAACTAGGACTAATAATAGTGACAATCGGATTAAATCAACCACAACTAACATTCTTTCACATCTGCACTCACGCCTTTTTTAAGGCAATATTATTCTTATGCTCTGGATCAATTATCCATAACCTTAATGGTGAACAAGACATTCGAAAAATAGGAGGACTACAAAAAGCGCTTCCTATAACAACCTCATGCCTTATAGTAGGAAGCCTCGCACTAACAGGCACTCCATTCTTATCAGGATTTTTTTCCAAAGACGCTATTATTGAAGCTATAAATAACTCGAACATGAACTGCTGAGCACTTACCATTACACTTGTAGCCACCTCTTTTACCGCTATTTATAGCTTTCGGATTGTATTTTTCACATCAATAAATACCCCACGATCAACAACCATCTGCATTTTAAACGAGAATAATAAACTAATTATTAACCCAATTAAGCGCCTCGCTTGAGGAAGTATCGTAGCAGGACTAATTTTTATTATAAATATACTACCAATAAAACCACAAATTATAACAATACCTGTAACATTAAAAACCTCAGCTCTTCTAGTTTCTTTATTTGGCCTAGCCATAGCAACTGATTTATCTAAACTAACAATTAACATAACTTATAAAACAAAAACGCATACATTTTCAAACCTGCTCGCATATTTTCCCACTTGTACTCACCGCCTATTACCAAAAACTAAAATGCTAATAGGCCAAAACTTGTCCACAATTATCACAGATATGACCTGATATGAAAAATCAGGTCCGATTGGTACCTCCTACCAACAACTGCCTGCTATCAAAGCCACTACAACTATTCAAACTGGACTAATTAAGATATACATAATAGTATTCCTGATTTCAGTAACTTTAATAGCCATCATTACCACTTCTTACAGCACGTAAAGATCCACACGACACCCCCCAAGTAATTTCTAAAACAACAAATAAAGTTAAAAGAAGAGCCCATCCAGATATAATTAAAAATAATGCCCCAGAAGAATATATTACCCCAACACCTATGAAATCGTTAACAAAATTATTAAATCCAACCTCTTTAACAGAAAATATATTATCAAGTAGTGATACCCCATTAAACACTAAATAACAAATTAACCCAAAAATATATAAAAATACATAAGTTAAAACTGACCAGCTCCCTCAAGCCTCTGGGAACGGCTCAGCCGCCAGAGAGGCCGAATAAGCAAAAACCACCAACATACCACCAAGATAAATTAATAACAACACCAAAGAAAGGAAGGAAATATTTAAATCAACTAAAACAAAACACCCGCTTATTGCACTTAATACTAACCCAATCGCCGCATAATAGGGAGACGGATTAGAAGCAACAGCAATTAATCCAACTAACATGCTAACTATAAATAAAAAACTTAAATAAATCATAATTTTTATTTGGATTTAACCAAAACCTTAGATCTGAAACACCAACGTTGTATGTTCAACTATAAAAACATGGCCCACATTACCCGTAAAACACACCCACTAGTTAAAATTATTAATAACTCTTTTATTGACCTTCCAACCCCCTCAAATATCTCCTACTTATGAAATTTCGGCTCATTACTGGGAATTTGCCTCATTACACAAATTGTCACCGGCTTATTTTTAGCTATACATTATACAGCAGACACTTCCTCAGCATTTTCATCTGTAGCCCACATCTGCCGAGACGTAAACTACGGGTGATTAATACGAAATATTCACGCAAACGGAGCCTCTTTTTTTTTTATCTGCATTTATATACACATTGGACGAGGCCTATATTACGGCTCTTACACATATAAAGAAACCTGAAATATTGGAGTCATTTTACTTTTTATAGTAATAGCAACAGCCTTTGTAGGATACGTCCTTCCATGAGGTCAAATATCATTTTGAGGCGCAACCGTAATTACAAACCTCTTATCAGCTATCCCATACATAGGAAACACACTTGTACAATGAATCTGAGGAGGCTTCTCAGTAGATAAGGCCACCCTCACCCGTTTCCTAGCATTCCATTTTATTTTACCTTTTATTATTTCTGGCCTAAGCATCGTTCATCTTTTATTTCTTCATGAAACGGGTTCAAACAACCCAACAGGTGCCAATTCAAGCCCAGACAAAATTCCCTTTCATCCTTACTTCACATTTAAAGACTTGCTCGGATTCCTAATTATAGTCATATCTTTAATTTTACTGTCATTATTAATACCTAACCTCCTTGGCGACCCGGAAAACTTCACCCCCGCAAACCCGCTAGTCACCCCACCACATATCCAGCCAGAATGATATTTCCTCTTTGCTTATGCAATTCTTCGTTCTATTCCTAATAAGTTAGGAGGAGTAATCGCACTACTAATATCTATTATAATTCTGATTTTGATTCCAATGCTTCACACATCACATCATCGAAGCCTATCATTTCGACCACTAACACAAATACTTTTCTGGCTGTTAATCGCTAATACATTAGTACTTACATGAATTGGCGGACAACCAGTAGAACCGCCATTCATTGAAATCGGACAAATAGCCTCAATTCTGTACTTTATAATATTTGTATTTATTATTCCTTTAATAGGTTCGCTAGAAAATAAAATATTAAAATGATACTGACGTAGTTTAAAAAAACACTGATTTTGTAAATCAGAAAATGGAGCTTAAAACTCCCGTCCGTAACCACACCCTAAGCTCTTCTTAAACTTTTTACCTCCAGGCTCTTCTTAAACTTTTTACCTCCAGGCTCTTCTTAAACTTTTTACCTCCAGGCTCTTCTTAAACTTTTTACCTCCAGGCTCTTCTTAAACTTTTTACCTCCAGGCTCTTCTTAAACTTTTTACCTCCAGGCTCTTCTTAAACTTTTTACCTCAGGCTCTTCTTAAACTCCTACAATCAAAGCAAGGACACACCTATAAACTTACCACAATTACTAATACAGAGATAACAAATAAACTAAAATGCACATGCAGCTGACTAACTGAGCAGAATAAATTATAACGTAGCACCTCTAGCAGTAGAAACAGAACATCAATATCATAAAAACAAGTAAGAAAATAATAGAAGGATAGTAAATATAAAATTCTGAGTCTGAGAGAGGTGAGTCGGAGGGAAGTGAGTCGGAGGGAAGTGAGTCGGATGGAAGTGAGTCGGATGGAAGTGAGTCGGAGGGAAGTGAGTCGGATGGAAGTGAGTCGGATGGAAGTGAGTCGGAGGGAGGTGAGTCGGAGGGAGGTGAGTCGGAGGGAGGTGAGTCGGAGGGAGGTGAGTCGGAGGGAGGTGAGTCGGAGGGAGGTGAGTCGGAGGGAGGTGAGTCGGAGGGAGGTGAGTCGGAGGGAGGTGAGTCGGAGGGAGGTGAGTCGGAGGGAGGTGAGTCGGAGGGAGGTGAGTCGGAGGGAGGTGAGTCGGAGGGAGGTGAATCGGGTAAAGAAAAGAAGAATTTACAAATCAAATACACAAAATTAAATAAAATACCACACAAAGACAACTTATACACACCAGGCCCATTCTATTTTATTGCAACCTAACACACACACATTGTTCATACGCCCCCGCACCGCAGTTCGTAATTCTTTTTTATTAAATAACACTACACTCCACCCCAAAACACCATAAAAATTTTTATTTTTTTAAAAATGAAAAAAAAAATTCCTCAGACAAGCCCAAACTTTACAAAATTTTATCATTTTCACAAAATGCACATTACCCTTGAAACACCATAAAAACACCCCCTAAAAATTTTTTGAAAAAAAAATTCCTCAGACAAGGTCAAACTTGAAAAATTTCGACACCCAAAAAAACTGCAAAATTCAGGTAAAAACACATCCTGCAGGAGCCAAAAAAATCCGGGCTCTTCCAAAAACGATGCGGTCCTCAATTTACCAAAAAAAACCACTTTCAAACGAGAGAGATTTTAACCCTCGCCCTCGATATCCAAGATCGAAATTCTCCACTCAAATAAACTATCGCTTGCTCTATGTTTACCTTAAAAATAGGGTACTAAAACAAGTTATGTATATCGTGCATTCTTCCCCGGGCCCCACGGTAAGTGATTTTTTACCCATCGATTTTTAATTCTACCCACACGGAGAGATAACCAACCCGCCCATATCGACACTCGTTTAGAAAACTAGGGACTTTTTCTCGTGTGGGGTGTCTACCCAAGTGTTTTTCAAAGGCATTTGGCTTGAATCTATGGAAATCTAAAAGAGAGTTGACTGCAATTGCTTGTTATCCGACATATATGAGATGCTTTAATTACTAGATGGCCCAGGACCCGCATAACTGGTTTGGACTGCATTCATTATTTTTTTTTCTCTGTGTGGTCAACCGGCACGATCTGGCGATCTTATGTCTGGTATATTTCGATTAGAGCTTGAACACTTATGTTTCATTCTTATTACTCATGATACGCATGTGTATAATATATGAATGTTAGAAAGACATGTGACCTAATTCCACTGAAATTGCCTTCTAATTACTTTTTAAAAATCCCGTAAAATTTCAATTTCACCGGATTTACCAATTATTCTTATTTAGAAAATTATCTTTTTTTATAAAAATAACCCCCTTACCCCCGCACTTATCAATATATGTTTTTAATAGGTAACCCCCCAAGACTAAAAAAACACATAATCACGCCTGAAACATCAAATACGACACATCTACAAGAAAAGTATTAAATATATGCATATAGTAAAATAATAGTATTATTATATAGTATTTTTAAATAATTTTTAAATATTTTTAAATATTTTTAAATATTTTTAAATATTTTTAAATATTTTTAAATATTTTTAAATATTTTTAAATATTTTTAAATATTTTTAAATATTTTTAAATATTTTTAAATATTTTTAAATATTTTTAAATATTTTTAAATATTTTATGACTAAAAT